CGATAATGTATAGTATTCCTCGAATCGTTCGTTGAGAGGGATAAAGGATTAAAGCCCTTTAAGTAAGAAATAAAGTTTTTGATCGTGATATGAATCACGCAAGGGATCCCTTAACTATTAAGGGATCCATAGAACGAATCGCACTTTTACCACTAAACTATACCCGCTACAATACCATTATTGTATATAAAAGGATCTTTTGTCGAACAAGGGAATCAGTCATAATTATGAAATCAGCATAATTTTATGAAAATGAAAGTGTTGACATGTTTCATAAGAGGCCCCCTAATGAAATTAAGAAAAGGGGGCGAATCTCCTTTTTGGATTTTGTTTTTGCTGAAGGTATTTTGAGGGATATATCTTGACAAAATTACTTAATTTTAATTCATAACACAAAAATCCATAGTTCCATTCCTTTTTTTTAGATAGGTTACCCAAAAACAAAAGTAAGGAGTAATAAAAAATGACTTTTGGATCTTATATCATTCTGGTTCTATATCATAACAATCCAAAAGTCATTTTTATTTATCTTCGATCATGTTTAAATTAATTACAAGTTTTTTTTTTCAAATCAAATACATCAAATAAATCATTGTTATCCAGGATTCATGGGAAAAAAAGAGCCATGCCAGTCCCCAGCTGGGCTCTTGTTCTGGTTGTATAAAAAAACAAACTACAAAAAAATTAAATAAATATTTATTTAATATATAATTTTAATATATAATTAATATATAATTTAATATATAATTAATATATAATAATGAATATAAATCAAATAGAAAAAAAAATAGACGAAAATATCTCAAATTCAATAAGATATAAAAAGATATAAAGAAAGAAGGCTTTTTTTTTTCAAGACCTACTTTTTGTTCTTTTTGTTTATACGATGTAACATAATAATTCAATTTTTTTAATTAGGGAGAGATGGCTGAGTGGACTAAAGCGTCGGATTGCTAATCCGGTGTACGAATTTTTGTACCGAGGGTTCGAATCCCTCTCTTTCCGTTGATTGATGATTTGGCATTTTTTTCTTTTGAACTTATGCAGCTTCTTTTTTTTTGTTTTCCTTCCTTGTTTATTTAATTTTTTTTTTTACTAGTTAAAAATATAAAATAGATAGAAAAACAAAAAAGATTTCAAAATCCAGCATAAGTAAGGAAAACACATAAAACAAAAAAGATTTTCTTATTCTTCACGTCCTGGATTACGTCCTGGATCATTAGATAAGAATCCGAAGATGAAAAGAGAAACAAAGAAAATCACTATCGTGTAAACAAATAGTTTTAGAGTAAGCATTACAAAATCTCCAAGATAATTAAAAAAAAAACGACAGAGAAAGAGAATAGATTCTCTTCTATTTCACATTATGTTTCCTTTGAGACTAAAGTTTATAAGAAAGAAAGTGATTTCGAGGAAATCAAAAAAAATTTGGAAATTGATTTCTTAATGGAAAAAACGGAAATGATGAGATGGTCCGGATTTTTCTTGAAATTGCAATATGTGAATCCTTGATTCACACTGTAAGACTTATCTGATCTTTTAAAATGTTAAAATGTTCAAATTTTTTTTTTCGAATAAATTTTGAATTTTTTTAGGACATTATTCAAATGAAAGATCTCATCGAAAACTTACAGCAGCTTGCCAAACAAAAGCTAAGAGAAAAAAGAATAGGGGTATTACTGGCATAATATCTACAATTGGATTCAAAAAAGCGTAAGCTTCAGGCAATTTCGCCAAGAAAAAACTACTGGAATAAAGGGCAGAGTGAATACAAATACAGACCAAGCTAAAGATATTAAGCATAACAAAAATGTTGTTCTTTAAGAAAAATGAATTGTATTTTTGCTTTTTTTGAATTCTAATTTTTATTTTTTTATTGTATTTATTATATTATATATATTTTGATTTAGTATAATTTTTATTTATTATACTTTTATTTTATATTCAGAATGCAATATTAAAGAAAAAATATAAAGAATTATAAAGAAATATATTTATAAAGAATAGAATATATAATAATAAGATAGAAAAGAATTTTTAAAAGGGATAATAATAGAAATAATTCAAATATTGAATTCAGATTTATTGTCATTTTTATGAATATTTATTATAGATATGAATATTCATAAATGAGTAATAAAACTCAAAAAATGAATCAAATAAGATCAGACCTCCAATCCCTTTTTGATTTGAACTTATCCAGTTCAAAATCTTTGCATTCTAAAATCAAAAAAAAATAGAAGAAATCAGATTTTCATACAATATCTTAATTGAATTCTATGGAATGATCAATAAATTCCGTTTAATTTGATATCTATGCATATAAAAATCCCAGCAACAAATTATTCTATAAAGAATAAGTTTAGAACTGGAATTGACGAACAACCAATAATAGTATTTATTAGTGTCAAATCTAAAATGGGGCGTGGCCAAGTGGTAAGGCAACGGGTTTTGGTCCCGTTATTCGGAGGTTCGAATCCTTCCGTCCCAGATCCTATTTATTCATGTTCTTTTTTTAAATCATCCGTCTATAATCTAAATTGAGTAGTTTATGAATATGTAGATGTAGATTCATAAGCGACTCGATTTTTTTTGAATACCCACTCGCTCGTTATTATTATTCATTATTAATCCTAGTGATTGGATTTATATACGTATTATATACGTATTCTATTTAATAGAATTTTTTTATTGTATTGATAGTAAATAAATGACTATCGAAGTCGAAGATGAAAAAGATGTATATGATTTTTCATCAAATGACTACTCATCTATTCCTTTTTCATGTAAAATGACTACTCATCTATTCTATTTTCATGTAAATAGAGGAAAGAAGTTCTATGGAAAAACAGTGGTTCAATTCAATGCTCTTTAATAGAGAGTTAGAATACAGGTGTGGTTTAAGTAAATCACTAGATAGTTTTGGTCCTATTGAAAATACCGGTGTAAGTGAAGACCTCCCAATTTTAACGGATGGTGTCAGGAACATACGGAATTTCATATCGGATAAAACTTTTTTAGTTAAGGATAGTAAAAGGAAGAGTTATTCCATATATTTTGCTATTGAAAATCACATTTTGGAGATTGACAATGATCATTCTTTTCTAACTGAACCAGAACCAGAAAGTTTTTTCTCTAGTTATAAGAATTCTAGCTATTTGAAGAATGGCTCTAAGAATAATGATGATGATTACATGTATGATAGTAAATCTAATTGGAATAATAACATTAATAGTTGCATTGAAAGTTATCTCCGTTCTCAAATCTGTATTGAGAGTAACATTTTAGGTGATAGTGACCAATACAATGACAGTGAGTTTACTAGTAACATTTTAGGTGATAGTGACCAATACAATGACAGTGAGTTTACTAGTAACATTTGTGATGATAGTGACCAATACAATGACAGTGAGTTTACTAGTAACATTTGTGATGATAGTGACCAATACAATGACAGTGAGTTTACTAGTAACATTTGTGATGATAGTGACCAATACAATGACAGTGAGTTTACTAGTAACTTTAGGTGATAGTGGTGAAAGTGAAAGCACGAGTACTAGTATAATAACTAGCACGAATGATAGTGATTTTACAAAAAGAGAAAGTTCTAATGATCTCGATGAGACTCCAAAATATAAGCATTTGTGGGTTCAATGCGAAGATTGTTATGGGTTAAATTATAAGAGATTTTTGAAATCAAAAATGAATATTTGTGAACACTGTGGATATCATTTGAAAATGAGCAGTTCAGATAGAATTGAACTTTTGATTGATCCAGGTACTTGGAATCCTATGGATGAAGACATGGTATCTGTGGATCCCATTGAATTCCATTCGGAAGAGGAACCTTATCAAACTCGTCTTGATTCTTATCAAAAAACGACAGGATTAAAGGAAGCTGTTCAAACAGGCACAGGTCGACTAAACGGTATTCCTCTAGCAATTGGTATTATGGATTTTCAGTTTATGGGGGGTAGTATGGGATCCGTAGTGGGTGAAAAAATAACCCGGTTGGTCGAATATGCTACTAATCAATGTTTGCCTCTTATTATAGTATGTGCATCCGGAGGAGCGCGTATGCAAGAAGGAAGTTTGAGCTTAATGCAAATGGCTAAAATCTCTTCTGCTTTATATGATTATCAAATCAATCAAAAGTTATTCTATGTACCGATACTTACATCTCCGACTACTGGTGGGGTGACAGCTAGTTTTGGCATGTTAGGAGATATCATTATTGCTGAACCAAACGCTTACATTGCATTTGCGGGGAAAAGGGTAATTGAACAAACGTTGAATAAGGAAGTGCCCGAAGGTTCACAATCAGCTGAATTTTTATTCGAAAAGGGCTTATTTGATTCAATCGTACCACGTAATCTTTTAAAGGAGGTTCTAACTGAGTTATTTCAGTTCCATGGTTTCTTTCCTTTGATTCAAAATGAAAAATAAAGTAGACCTTAAAATTCTTTTTTTTTTACGAAATTAGACAAGAGAAACATTATGTCCCTTTTCTTGTAGAAATATAGGGCGAAATTCATCCAGTGATTTAGTTCTACATTCCTTACTATTTAATAAAATATTTATTATTATAAATATATTTTGTCCTCTTGATTCTTACTAAATCTTATCTTATTGATTTTTTTCTTTGATTATTGATTTATTATATTCTATACTTATTATGTATACTCAATATATAGAATAATATATATATTTGTTTATTATCTATATCTTCATATATATTAATTTGGCTATACTTAGTCTAATTTTTAAAATAAACTTAGTATAAGTCTATATGAATTCTAGTGATTATAGACTATCTTTATTACAATATAAGAATAATCAAAATATAAAATTCATATAACAAAAATATTAATCTAATAATCAACAAAAAAGAACAGGTACAAATAGAAAATCGAGGTACCCATTTTATGATAAACTTACCTTCTGTTTTTGTTCCTTTAGTGGGCCTAGTATTTCCGGCAATTGCGATGGCTTCTTTATTTCTTTATGTTCAAAAAAACAAGATTTTTTAGATACGGGCAGTAGGGATAAATCTCCTATATTTTTTTTAGATAAAGTCAAATTGATTTCCTTGGATTTGTTATTCTGTTCCATTTTTTAATAACTCTTCCATATCCATAAAAAAAAACAAACGAAAAGGAAAATACTAATCTCATATCAGCCCTAATAAGATTAGGAGGCTTTAATCTAACAATCAACAAAAAAGAACAGGTACAAATAGAAAATTGAGGTACCCCTTTTATGATTATGGTAGATGTTTTTTTGCCTTTAGTGGGATTAGTATTAATTGTAAAGGCTGGTGTATTGGTTCATGTTCAACAACACATTTTTTGGGGGGTCAGGACACCTTATGCGTAGCTTCCAAGGACAAGAACACACATGGATTTACACTATACCCGGGGCCCGAAAACCAATCAATTTCTTCTGGGCTTCTTTCACTCTTTTAGGTTCATTAGGGGTTTTATTTATTTCAGCTTCCAGTTATTATGGTAGTCATTTTTTCAATTCGTCCGAATCTGTAGTTCCTTTTTTGCCACAAGGGGCCACACTGACTTTCTATGGAATCGCGGGTCTTTTTGTCAGTTTTCATTGGTGGATTCTAATTTTTTGGAATGTGGGTAGTGGTTATAATCTTTATGATAACCAAATTGGAATGGTGTGGCTTTGTCGTTACGGATTTCCTGGAGAAAATCGTTATATTCTTTCCCAAGTTCGTGTGGAAGATATTTTGGCCCTTCAATTTTATGCTAACCCAGAACCTCGTACGGGTGTCCTTTATATGTACACCAGAGAACAGGGGGCCATTCCCTTGACTCCTGTTGATGATTATTATGAGAGGACTCCACGCGCCAGCGTTTTCGAAACAGCTTCGGACTTGGCCGCATTCTTGGATGTACAATTGGAAATAATTGTATAAAAAAAATTTCGAAAAATAAATGCTTTCTCTAAGAAAGCGTTTATTTTTCGAAATTTATCCATTTAAAATTGATAGCTTTTGAAACAAAACAATATTTTTCTTCTTCATTCGAATTGGCAGTGGATTCTTTTGTTTTATTAGTTGATTTGATTTCCGTATTCTTTTGTATTCTTTTTTCCAAATTTAAGGGAAGAACTAACTTTCGAATTACAAATAATTACAAATAAAAAAACGAGAATAGATTATCCATTTCTATGAATAAATTTGAAATGGGTATATAGGCTCTATTACTTGGAATAGAAAGATTATTATCATATATAGTTGACAAATGAGATGAAGCTGAGTTCATTAAAGACAAAAATGGCAAAAAAGAAAGCATTCATTCCCCTTCTATGTCTTACATCCATAGTCTTTTTGCCCTGGTGCATCTCTTTTACATTTAAAAAAAGTCTAGAATCTTGGGTTACTAATTGGTGGAATACTAAACAATCCGAAATTTTCTTGAATGATATTCAAGAAAAAAGTATTCTAAAGAAATTCATAGAGTTCAAGGAACTGTTCCTCTTGGATGAAATGCTAAAGGAATACCCGGAAACAGATTTACAAAACCTTCATATTGGAATCTACAACGAAACCATCCAATTGATCAAGACGCACAACCAAGATCGTATCCATACGATTTTGCACTTCTCGACAAATATAATCTGTTTCCTTATTCTAAGTGGTTATTCTATTCTGGGTAATCAACAACTCATTATTCTTAACTCGTGGGTTCAAGAATTTCTATATAACTTAAGTGACACAATAAAAGCTTTTTCTATTCTTTTATTAACTGATTTATGTATAGGATTCCATTCGACTCATGGTTGGGAACTAATGATTGGTTCTGTCTATAAAGATTTTGGATTTACTCAGAATGATCAGATTATATCGGGTCTTGTTTCGACTTTTCCAGTCATTTTAGATACAATTTTTAAATACTGGATTTTCCGTTATTTAAATCGTGTATCTCCGTCACTTGTAGTGATTTATCATTCAATGAATGACTGAAAAAACGATCCACTGATCCAATTATAAAGTTTGTTTTTTGTATATAAAAGAGAAACATTCCAAATTTTACTTATTCCTTTTCTTTCTACTCGTATTCTTCCTATATTCTAGGAAAATAAATTCAGTAAATAGCAGAATCATGGATAGGGAACTATGTCAGTAACCTACCTAATCTTATTGTAGAAATTTTCAGGATCAATGACCATGCAAACTAGAAATGCTTTTTCTTGGATAAAGGAAGCGATTACTCGATCCATTTCCGTATTGCTCATGATATACATAATAATTCGAGCACCCATTTCAAATGCATATCCGATTTTTGCCCAGCAGGGTTATGAAAATCCGCGAGAAGCAACCGGCCGTATTGTATGTGCCAATTGCCATTTAGCTAATAAGCCCGTAGATATTGAGGTTCCACAAACGGTACTTCCCGATACTGTATTTGAAGCAGTTGTTCGAATTCCTTATGATATGCAAGTGAAACAAGTTCTTGCTAATGGTAAAAAGGGGGCTTT